ATAAATTGGGTAGGTTGCTAGTCTAGTTCCCTATCCACGATTCTGCTATTTACCTTACTGAACTGAATTTTATTACTGGAATATGGGAGAAACTCCCCGCCTTGGATGGGTAGAAATAGAAGGAGTAAGTACGATTTTGAATGCTTTGATTATGTACGAAGTAAGAAACCTTAGAATTCTAAATTAAAATTGGATTAATATCCGTATATCGTTTTTATTTTCAATCATTCATTGAATGATAAATCACTACAAGTGATGGGGATACCCGATTTAAATAACGGAAAATCCCATATTTGAGAATTGTATCTAGAATGACTGGAAAAGTGGAAACAAGACCAGATATAATTTGATCGTTATGTGCAAATCCAAAATCTTTGTAGATAGAGCCAATCATTAGTTCCCAACCGTGGGGTGAATGAAATCCAATACATAAATCGGTTAATAAAAGAATAGAAAAAGCTTTTATTGTGTCGCTTAAGTTATATAGGAATTCCTGAACCCAAGAGTTAAGAAGAATAAGTTCTTTATTCCCCAGAATAGAATACCCACTTAGAATAAGGAAATAGATTATATTTGTCGAGAAGTGCAAAATCATATGGCTACAATCCTCATTGTGCATCTTGATCAATTGAATCGTTTCATTGTGGATTCCTATACGAAGCTTTTGTAGATGTGTTTCCGGGTATTCCTTTATCATTTCGTCCAACAAACGGAGCTCCTCTAATTCGATGAATTTTTCTAGAAGACTCGTTTCTTGAATATCATTCAAAAGAGTTTCTGATTGCTTTATATTCCACCAATTAGTAACCCAAGATTCCAGACTTTTTTGAAATGATAGAGAGATCCACCAGGGTAAAAATACTATAGATACAAGATATAGAAAGGGAATAAATGCTCTCTTTTTTTCCATTTTTTTTTCATATAGAAATTGTTAACGAACCCGGCGCGCTCGTCGACTCTATGCGACCTAATATTTATATGAAACATGAGTTCTATTACTCTATTACAAAGTATCGAATCTATGAATCTATTCTCCGTTTTTTTTTGTTCTAATTTGGTAATTAGTCCTTGAATCTTTGAAAAAACACAAAATATAGAATAAGAATAAAGAATCCACTCTGAATTCGAATGAATAAATAAAAAAATCGTGTTTCCAGATATTGCAATTGGTTCAATTCGAAGCAATTCCTTCCTTTTAAGGAATACGTGGGACAGCCACTAAAATTTATGAATATTATTTTGATTTCAAGACGAGAGAACTTACTTGACTACCAAAATATCAATCAAATCTTTGGAAAAATTTCACGAGTTACCCATAGCACAAAATTTGGTTTTTCTGTATACCTATATACGTATGTTTTGACCCGAATGGGTGTTCAGATAAAATTTCCGTTAAGGTACGCCATATAAAAAGGGGATTGTATGTAGAGTTTTTATTTTATTCCGAGCTGAGAAAGGAAGCATTCGTTTCTAAATACTTCATTCAATTGGTACACGCAGGAAATAGGCTAATTCAGCAGCTTTTTGTTCAATTTCTCGTGGAGTCAAATTCTCACCAGTACGAGTCAAGGGAATGGCCCCCTGGCCTCTGATTTCCAGATAAAGGACACTACGAGTATAAATACCGTCTTTAAGTTCTATTCTAATAGACTGAATATCTTTTATAAGAAATCGGAGGAAGATGCGACGATTTTTTCCAGGAAATCCCCAACGAAAAATACATACTCTTCCTTCTTTTCTATCGAATCGATCATAACCACTACCTACATTCCACGAAATTGTACACCACAAATAGGAGCTAATAAAGAGGCCTGCGATCCCATAGAAAGACATCACGATCCCTTGTGGAAAAAAAAAAATTGTCTGGGGGGGGAATAAAGATATCAAATTCCTACCAAGATAGCTGGAAATTCCAACCAATAAAAATCCTAAGGAACCTAAAAAAAGGATAAATGCCCAGCAGAAATTACTAATTTTTCTAGATCCCGTTATAAGTTCTATCCATATACGTTCTGATCGCCAATTCATAGTGGATCGGGTTGCATTTTATTTGAATTGAAAGAATATCCCAAATGAATTTGACTTTCCTTATTCTTTTTGTTTCCAATGTAACTCTCATCAACTAGTACCATTCTGATGTGAATCTTTACTTGAAACTAGTTAGATCAAAAATAATAACATCTACCCCCCTAATGTCATGTTTCCACATGCACATGCATAAGGGCTCTTTCTTTTATGTTCGGAAGAAATCACGTGGTAGACCATTCTGCTAAATAGATATCTGTGTTATGATTCAAGTCTAAGTCTTGAAAAATTGGATTTGGCCCACACCACAGGATCTAACTAAACAATCTTGTTTTTTTGAACATGAAGAAATAAAGAAGCCATTGCAATTGCCGGAAATACTAGGCCTACTAAAGGCACAAAAATAGAGGGAAAGTTGATAGTTGTCATAGAATGGGTACCTCGATTTACTATATTGTACCTGTTTGTTATATTTTTTTTGTTATTTTATGTTATTTTATTAATAAATAAATTCGAATTCTAATTCTATATCTATGGAATTAGAATCAGTAGAGTATATATAATAAGTGCAAGGAATGTAGAACTAAAAAAATCAGTTTTCCACATATAATATATGATAATCGACTTTATTATTCTTCATTTTTTCTTCTTTCTTTTGCTTCTACAAATTCAATAAAATAAATCGAAAGAATAAGGTTTCTTATTAATTGAATTTCCAAAGGATTCGTTAGAATCGGATCCAAGAGGGATTTGAAATAAGGAAAAAGAAAGGGGTTTCCTAATAAGTAATCCAAAAATGTGAATATCTAAACTCACACTTTTAGATTACTTTACTTCTATTCTACAATTAGGGTGTCGCCGACTAAAAACCTCCATCCTTCCAGTTTTGACTTTTATTCCTATAAACCAAATACTTTTTTTTTATCGAATTGACACAAATCATTCACCTTGATGCTCGACTTGATTTTTATTCACAGCGTGCAACTTAAGTAACTCACTTATAAGGTTCTTTAAAATATTACGCGGTACGATTAGATCCAATAAACCCTTTTGGAATAAATTTTCCGCCGTTTGTATACCTTCGGGTACTGTCAGATTCAATGTTTGCTCAATTACTCTTTTACCCGCAAATGCAATGTCGGCGTTGGGTTCGGCAAAATTTAGATCTCCCAACATACCAAAACTGGCTGTCACCCCACCAGTAGTGGGCGTTGTAAGGATTGATATATATAATAACTTTTTATTTGTTTGGTGCCTATGCAAAGCGGCAGATATTTTAGCCATTTGCATTAAGCTCAAGCTTCCTTCTTGCATCCGTGCCCCTCCGGAAGCACATACTAAAATAACGGGTAGGAAATTTTTGGTAGCATATTCAATCAACCGGGTTATTTTTTCACCTACTACGGATCCCATACTACCTCCTATAAACTGAAAATCCATAACCCCAATTGCTACAGGAATACCCTTTAGTTGACCTGTACCTGTTTGAATAGCTTCAGTTAACCCTGTCTCCTCCTGATACGAATGAAGACGAGCCTTATAGTCTTTCTCTTCGGATCCGTCTCCACCAGTAGAATCGTCCAAATCTTCCTCTTTATTATTCCCTTTTGAGGACTCGGAATTATAATATCCTTTATCTTTATACTCCTTATTATAATTTCCTTTTGAGGACTCGGATTTAGAATTTCCTTCATCTTCCTCCGATTTAGAATTTCCTTCATCTTCCTCCGATTTAGAATTTCCTTCATCTTCCTCCGATTTAGAATTTCCTTCATCTTCCTCCGATTTAGAATTTCCTTCATCGGACTCGTATTTAGAATTTCCTTCATCGGACTCCGATTTAGAATTTCCTTCATCGGACTCCGATTTAGAATTTCCTTCATCGGACTCGTATTTAGAATTTCCTTCATCGGACTCCGATTTAGAATTTCCTTTATCCGACTCCGCCGATTCCATATTAATATGATCTGCAGTATTAGTAGAATACAAAGCAATAGGATTCTGAGTATCATCAGACTTAATTCCGGCGTGGGAATCCCCATTAGAATAAACATGAATTTTTGTTTTTGGAGTTGTCCCAAAAGGTTTACCATTTGTGCCCAAATCAATCCCGTTAATTTTATGACATTGGCAATTTGTTTTATTAGATTTCTCACAGTCGCAAAGACAGATATGACATTGGCAATTTGTTTCATGACATTGGCAATTTGTTTCATGACATTGGCAATTTGTTTCATGACATTGGCAATTTGTTTCATGACATTGGCAATTTTTTTCATGACATTGGCAATTTTTTTCATGACAGTGGAATTCTTTTTTAGATTTATCACATTGGCAATTTTTTTCATGACATTGGAATTCTTTTTTAGATTTCTCACAGTCGCAAAGACATATATTAAATTGGAATTCTTTTTTATGATTTTCCGTAAAAAGTCTATTGTTGTTACAAAAAGCACTAGATTGATCTTTTTTGCAACTTTTTTTATTACAATTGCATTTGCAATGACAAAAAAGGTCTTTATTCGTATCATCTGCCTCCTCCTCCTTATTCGGAGGAATTATTATTTTAGTGGGATTCCTATCAAATTCAATCGGAGGAATTATTATTTTAGTGGTATTCCTATCAAATTCAATGGGATCCGTAGAAATCATGTCTTCATCCATAGGAACCCAAGTGCCTGGATCAACCGGAAGGTCGATTCTTTCTGAACTACTCATTTTCAAATGAGATCCACAGTGTTCACAAATATTCAATTTTGTTTGAAAAAAATATTTTTTATAATTTATTCCATAACAATTTTCGCATTGAACCCACAAATGCGCAAAATTTTTACTTCCCTCTTGATCCTGATCGGGAAAATCTTTTGTTGGTTCCGAATATTCTGCTGGATCAGAATATTTTTTATAAGAGAAAGATTCATATCGATTTTTAATTTTATATTCTTCTATACTTTTTAGTACACTTTCATATCGCTCTTGAATATATGCTTCTGTTTCTAAAGAAATATCTCGATCGTTCAAATCACAATATTGATCATCACAATCCCTTTCAGTATAATCCCAGTCAGTATCTTGATGATCAAAAGGGAAATCCAAGCCCTCTAAAGGGTTATCCGAGTCATCCGAGTCATCCGAGTCATCCTTAGGGTTAGGGTAATCCGAGTCATCCTTAGGGTTAGGGTAATACGAGTCATCCTTAGGGTAAGGGGGGACATCCCAAGGGTCCTCTAAAGGGTAATCCGAGTCAACCTTAGGGGAATCCGAAAGGGGAGCGCCCGCATCTCCTCCATCCCCTCCATCTCCTCCATTATTTTTACCTTTTTTTCCCTTTCTCTTACCTTTACCCGGACCCCCATCTTTTGTTTTAGATTTATCCTCATCCTTAGGGGAATCCGAAAGGGGGGCGCCCGCATCTCCTCCATTATTTTTACCTTTTTTTCCCTTTCTCTTACCTTTACCCGGACCCCCATCTTTTGTTTTAGATTTATCCTCATCCTTCGGATCAATACGTTCTTTTTGATCTTTAGAAGAGTCATCTTTTGTTTTAGATTTATCCTCATCCTTCGGATCAATACGTTCTTTTTGATCTTTAGAAGAGTCATCTTTTGTTATAGATTTATCCTCATCCTTCGGATCAATACGTTCTTTTTGATCTTTAGAAGAGTCATCTTTTGTTATAGATTTATCCTCATCCTTCGGATCAATACGTTCTTTTTGATCTTTAGAATAGCGATTTTTTTCCTTTCGTAGACGATCCCTTTGGGCATTCATAAATGCATATAGAAGGCTAGTCATATACAGCTCCTGAGAAAGGAGTGCATAGTCCGAATACTCCGACCCCCTATTTTTTTGGTTAATCCGAGCAAAAAAATACTCAATGTCTTGAATTACGTAAAATTTGTTTGATAGAAAGTCGCTAATGACTCCACCAAACAGGATAGAATAAGAATAATCTACTATTCCACTCAATAGATTTTCTTCTTTCCGTAGCGCCTTTTCCTGTTCCATAAATTTCTCTATCTGTTCTTTTCTTTTAGAAACATCAGATAGAATGTGTCCAACCAGTTCATAAGGATTTGGACCGAATATTCTTATTTTTTCAAATCCGGCGTCCCTCCTAGCTTTCTCTTCTGCCGCCGCCCTAGCCTCCCTAATCTTCCTAAAACGATATTTTTTTTTATGTAACTTCTTGGCTTCATAATATATATAGCGCCAAGAACTTATGATTCGTTGTTTTGTATCCCGGATATATTCTTCCTTTGTTGAATTCTGATCTGGTTCTTTACTGGAAGGATGTTCTTTTACAAAAGCCTGCTGCTCTTCAATAGGACCCGTGGATTCACTGGAAGTATGCTCTTTTGCAGAAGCCAGTTCCTCCTTACCTTTCTTGTCCGCGTTTCGTACTTTTTTAGTTCTATTTTTCTTCGGAGAAGCATCTTTCTTTTTGCGACCGGCACCTTCTTCTCCTTCAGCAGAGCCGACACTCCTCTTAGCGAGGCGTAATATCCATTTGTGTTCTTGGTTCTTTGTCCAGCCTATCGAATTCAAATTGCGCCAAAACGACCAGTGTGGATTACGATGCAAAAGATTTGCAGTAAGGGGCCCAACGACAACGATGTTTCGAAAAATTTGAGAGGTAAATTTGTGCAGCATGGAATTTCTCCTATAATAAAGAATAATATAGTCTATTTAGAGTAACTGTTTTTTTAATCTTTCCTTGAGATCAAAGAAAAGATAGAAATAATATTGTTCGTTTCCATAATATAATATTTTAAAAATGAATAAGTTATTAAATCTATCCTTTATAATAAAGATATAAATAATATTGTTCGTTTCCATAATATAATATTTTAAAAATGAATAAGTTATTAAATCTATCCTTTATAATAAAGTATAGTGATAACGGATCCTAAAGTAAAGTCAACTCTTCAACAGGGTAGCTCCTTTTTTTATAAAACCAAAGCTACCTAGGGCTATACGTACTCGAACCGTAGACTTTGAGTAAGACAACTATGTTATGCCTTCCTTTTATTTTTTCGCAAGATGAATATTCCACCCACGATTCCACATCATAGCTCGTAGATCTGTTTGTTTGATTAATATTGCTAATAGAAACTCATTATTACGTTTATAATCTATCTATACTATAGTGATGGTTCTCCTTGTAATGATAAACGGCCTACTTAACTCAGTGGTTAGAGTATTGCTTTCATACGGCAGTAGTCATTGGTTCAAATCCAATAGTAGGTCCATTGGGTGGGGTCAAACTTATTATACATCGTCGACTCCGGTATATAATAAGTTTCTCTACTCACCCTCCGATTATTAAGACTATATATAATCGACTATTTTTTCTTTTTATTTGATTCAATCAACAAAATCAAATACAAATAAAAATAGGATATCTTCTCTATATAGATTATATAGATAAAAAGTGTATAAACAAAACTTATTTTGATTATTTGGACGCACCAA